AGAAATCAATGGATTCATGATAAGCCACTCCAATTCAGAAATGGTTAATGATACAATCCACCACTGAATTATGAGCGATTACTAAGATCTATACGATTGAAGTCACTAACAACTTCGTATTGAAGTAATGCTATGATTGAATCATCAGAACTACTTCGAAATCTTGTTTTTAGTTCCTATCCGTGGAGGTTTTATCACTATCAATGCATCCGACTCTCGTCCTTTTCCGTTTCTTTGTTCCGAACCATGCTTTCAATTCTGCGCCCTTTCTCTTCTATATGCTTGATTTCATCTGTTTATTCATTCGTCACAGACGAAACGGAAGGACTTCCTATTGGAATCCTCATTGAAATTCCTAGGGGGATAGAAAATAAAATGGATGGGTGGTTCATAGAAAATCAGTCAATGAAAATCAGTCAATATCTACTATAATACATTTCTCTCATAGTGTAAAGTGTAAACCCACTATTCACATCTTAGATTCATCCGGATTCGAGAATCCTTCTTTGAACATACAACCCAAGCCTCCGCTTTCAAAGATCTATCATCAACTTGAATTTTTTTTTCTTGGTGTTGTTGTTCGTCTTGGAGCTTCATCCTTGCCTCTTCCAAAAGGGCAATCTTGAAGTACAAGCGGGGAATGTCTTTTGAGGCGATTCCACGTTGATGTGTGCGTATGCTCTTGCCCATACGCGCTATCCGCCCTTCTTTCAAAGGCCCATTCTTTGGGATAGAGTGTTCCAAAAGGTCAATCCGGTTACTTCTTGTGAAGAATTCACCTTCTTTTTCGGCTAAGAAATCTTTGTTGAACTCTAAAGCCTCTGCAATTCTTTTCTTTGCCTCAGGGACCCGGAGGATTTGGACCTCTCAGGCCGCGAACGAAATAGCCACGTTACAGCCTAGAACACCTTCCAAGCTATCTTCTTAAACATGGTTCCCAGACCTTGAAAGAGATTCGCTAGAATTTTTTTAATAAACATTCGCATAAGAAGAATTAAGATTCGCATAAGTGAGACTTTTTTCTTGAGAATTGTTTAGATCGATCCTAACCGGTGAATCCCATAATAGAATAGATTCGATGGAGAATTTTATGGATCCTTTGGATAGATGATTATTTCTCTATCAATCCGATTATACTCTCCCCGGACAAGACACTTTTGTCAACTATTTCCAAGATGACAATATGAAGGTTGCAACCACCGAATAAAACCAAAAAGATTTGCCCCTTACCTAGAAACCTAGAAAATCGACCTAGATTCTTTAATCGATATCGTGCTGCCCCGGAGCGCTGGGGAGCCGCAGGGTGCCCGAACTTGCCCTCCCCCCGAACGGAGGGGCGAATTTTTTGGAATAGCAGCAACTTGACGGGCCCTCTCTTGGACCTCGGCTTTCTCCTTTTCCAAGACCCAAATCTCCTGGAGTAGCAAATCGATTCCTCCTATTCCTCTACGCGGTTGCTCAAAGCGTCATATATGCTTTGAGCGCCCTCGGGCGGGGGACCTCCTTGGTCTAGGAGGTTAGATATTTATAACAAACACTCGGTTAGTGATTTCTGAGAATTCTACTTGTTTTTCTATCAATTTTCTGTCAATAGGACAGTTTTTTTGGAGTTCCAGATCGAGCACCTCTCGGTCACTTTTCTCCACAGTCTGTTCCACCCTCTGCCTCGATTGTCGTTTCCCCTTCTTCTACTTCACCCCCCCTCTACAGTTCAGTCGGAAGATCCCGCCGCTGCAACGCGTGGCGGAGTTGAAGAAGCTCTCGGGAAGCGAAAACCCCAATTCCCCGCCCAGAACATGGCTGCGCAACCGAAAGCCCACCATAGATAACATAAAAAGTCTCCGAACTCTTTTATACATAAACTGAGAAGAGAAAATTTGAGTGAAAAAATGTTTCAAAGTCATATGCTGAAGCTCCTTTTTTTATTTGCATTATATTAGAAAGGGTTAGTGATATATATAGAAATGTGAATTCACGTAGATTTTCTACTTGATTCTTTACTAAAAAAAAAAATGAGAGGCATGGAGGATTCAACTCACCCCGTTTCAGAAAGAAAAAAGAAAAACGTTCTTGTTTCTTTCTTTGTAGAATCTTTGCAGAATAAGTAGAATAATAAGTTTTTTTTTTTCAAGATGGAAGGAAAGGGAAAATCTATGGGATGGGTGGGTTGTGACCCTTGGCTCGATCCATGACCCGAAATTACTGGATCTAAAAGAATCTACCAATCCCAAGGATCCAGCGAATTCATTATGAATTCGTTATGGATCCAACAATGGAAGCATTTGAGTGTTTAGTCTTAGATCTTGTATACCTAGATCCGGTAGATTTCTATATATATATATATAGAAAATATATGCAATATGAGCCTCATTCAGTATTCGGCTCAATCCTTTTTTGAGTAAAAGATTGGTCCGAATTTAATGGCCATTCAATGAAGGGAACGAGTGGGAATTATTGGATTACAAAGTATCCATTGCTTCAAATTCGAATTTGATCTCCT